CCTAACTTCCCCTTTTTTGTTTCTTTTTATCTATTTATATTGATAAATAGGAATCAAAACAAAGGAGTTCAGATATACCCAAAAAAGAAAACAAAAGGAAGAAAAATCTTTTGCAAAGAACAGAATAAATCATGATTCTATTCGATACAAGGCGCCACAAGAAAAATATTTTTCTTGTGGCGCCTTGTATCGAATAGAAGATTAAGAAAATGAATAAAAAAGATATAAAGAATAGAAATCTTTTTTTCTTTCATCTTTACCATCCTTGCCTTGAATGAGTTTCAGACATCCCGCAAAGGAAAAAAAGAGTCTAAAAAAAAACAAAAGATCTAGAAATTCATTTCGTACAACTGAACCTTTTCAAATTGTTTCTTTTTCAGAACCAAAAATATTTGTGCTAAAATCACAGATGCCAAGAAGAACAAAAGGCCTTGGACTCGTAGGGGATCTTGAAGCACTATTTCTGCGTCTCCCTGACCAAACCCTCCTACGTTTGGATTACTTGTTAATGGTTGATCAAGCTTGATGGATTCACCTTCTGAAACAAGAAGTTCTGGTCCGGGAGGTATAATATCAACCACTTGGCGTCCATCTGTTGCATCAATTATGGTTATTTCATAACCTCCCTTTTCTTTACGTATTATTCGGCTTACTATACCAGCTGATGTAGCATTATAAACTGTATTGTTACTCTTTCTACCATCAGGATAAATCTGACCCCTTCCTCTGTTCCCACCTACATATATGGGATATTTTAAGAAGTGAACATCTTTTTTCATAGCAGGGTCGGGGGAAAGAATGGGAAAGACGATTTCACTATGTTTCTGACCGGAAACAGGACCTATCACAAGAATATTTTTTTTATTAGGACGATAACACTGAAAAGAAAGATTGCCCATCTTTTCTTTCATTTCGGGAGAAATACGATCAGGGGGGGCTAATTCGAATCCCTCGGGTAAAATAAGAACAGCTCCTACATTTAAAGCTCCCTTTTTACCATTAGAAAGAACTTGTTTCAGTTGCATATCATAAGGAATTCGAACAACTGCTTCAAATACAGTATCAGGAAGTACAGCTTGCGGAACTTCAATATCCACGGGCTTATTAGCTAAATGGCAATTGGCACATACAATTCGACCAGTTGCTTCTCGTGGATTTTCATAACCCTGCTGAGCAAAAATGGGATATGCATTTGAAATAGATGTTCGAGTTATTACATATATCATGATCGATATAGAAATGGATCGAGTCATCTGTTCTTTGAACCAAAAAAAAGTATTTATATTTTGCATAGTCCAATCATTGATCCCGGAATTTATACAATAAATTCGATAGGTAACTAGTAGAATTCCCTATCCACAAGTTTGTCATTGTATTAATTGTACTTAAATAATTGTACTGGAATTTAGTATGAATACCTTTCACTGAAAAGACAGAAGTATAAAGAATAAGTTAGATTGAAAATGATTTCTTTATACAAGAAGAAAAATTGAAAAATTATGATTTGATTGATAGCAAGAGAGTGCTCATTCATTCATTGAATGATAAATTACTACAAGGGAAGGAGATACACGATTTAAAAAATGGAAGATCCAATATTTCACAATTGTATCTAGAATCACGGGAAAAGTGGAAACAAGAACAGATATTATTTGATTGTTCTGGACCAATCCAAAATCGTTGTATATTGAACCAATCATTAGTTCCCAACCATGGGTCGAGTGAAATCCAATCCATAAATCAGTAACTAAAAGAATCGAGAAAGCTTTAATTGTGTCACTTAAGTTATAGAGAAATTCCTGAATCCAAGAATTCAAAATGAAAAGTTCTTCATTACGCAGAATAAAATAACCACTTAGAATAGCGAAACAGATTAGATTTGTCGAGAAATTGAAAATGATATGGAAATGAGATTCATTGTGTCTTTTGACTAATTGTATCGTTTCCTTGTGCATTCCGAGACAAAGCCTTTGTATATGTGTCTCCGAGTACTCCTTTATCATCTCGTCCAACAGAAAGAGTTCTTCAAATTCCATAAATTTTTCTAGAACATTGTTCTCTTGAATATCATTTAAAAGGATTTCGGATTGTCTGGTATTCCACCAATTCAGAAGCCAAGTTTCTAGAAATGAGAGAGAAACCCACCAGGGCAAAAAGAGTATAGACACAAGATATGGTAGGGAAGCCAATGCTTTATTTTTTTTCATTCTGTATCTGTGATGTGAATTGTTAAGAAACCTGTTTTCTTCGTCGATTCTATCTTATTTATGAAGCATGAGTTCTATAACAAGAATGAACCTATAATTTGAACAAGAACAAGGTATCGACCTATTTTTGTGTCAAAATTGAATATTGGAATCTAAAAAGAAGGGCCCTTTTTAAATGAAAAAAAACAGAAGTCAATCTAAATATTCTTGCCAGATTCCAGAGGTATCAATTCGGCAAATTGAAACTAATTTTCTCTTTCTTTCGTCTGAAATAAAAAATCTTATTTTTATTTCAGACGAACCCTACCGGATCCTTTCATTCGTTTATTTTGAATTTCACTGTCTAACCGAAGCGCGGGGGTAGGGTACAATCTGGGTCCTAAAAAGAGGAATCATGGTTTATGAAAACAAAAGACATGTTCAGATATTTTATGAATCTACACTTATTATTAGACTTTTGAATCAATTATTAGTCTAAAGCTGTGCGCGATGCTTATGCGTATACAAATTGGATGTACGAAAAGTTTCTATGTATTAATTATATTAGATTTTAGTACATATACGTCTTCCTGCTTTTTTTATTTTAGATGTATTTTAGATGTATTGAGTACTGCTGCCTCAACGGAACGGGGAAAAGAGCATCTTTTGCTAGACTGAACAGTTTTAAGAAGCTTCAGTAAGGTAATTTGTAAGTACCTTCTATCATGCTGAGATTTATTCTTCAATTCAATTCATTCAATTGAATTGGTACGCACAAGAAAGAGGCCAATTCGGCAACTTTTTGTTCCATTTCGCGTGGAGTCAAATTATCATCAGTATGAGTCAAGGGAATAGCTCCTTGGCCCCTGATTTCCATATAAAGCACACGACTAGGAAAAAGACCCTCTCTCACCTCCATTCTGATTGATTGGATATCTTTCAGAAAGAAACGAAGGAAAATGCGACGATTTCTTCCAGGAAATCCCCAACGAAAAAGACACATTATTCCTTCGTTTCTATCGAATTGGTCATAACCACTACCTACATTCCATGCGATTGTACACCACAAATAAGAACTAATAAATAGACCTGCAATACCATAGAAAGACATAACAATACCTTGTGGGAAAAAAAGAATCTGCTGAGACGGAAATACAGATATCAGATTCCTACCAAGATAACTGGAAGTTCCAACCACTAAGAATCCTAGTGAACCTAAAAAAAGGATACAGGCCCAGCAAAAATTACTTGTTTTTCTAGACCCCGTTATCAGTTCTATCCATATATATTCTGATCGCCAATTCATATTAACATATTAAGTTCATACTATACTATATAACTATATACAGTTGTATTCGATTTGAATTTTGTGTATTTATATAATAACCAAAATGGATTTTACTTTACTTTTATTACCTTTCTTGCTTGATCCCGAAGTAACTTTCAGAAACTATAAACTATAAACTAGCAGCATTCTTACGTGAAACATTAGGAATAATTGGTTAGATATATTGACTTTCTATTTCAAAGATTTGAAAAAAAAAAAAAAAAAGATTTGCTAATTTGAATCATTTAATTGAATAAGCTATAACCACATATGCATTTATTATGCAGCGACCAACTCTTCCATTTGTTTTCGGAAAGGCCACATATATTCTACCATATTACACTAAAAAAGTATCTCACTGTTGAATTTGGTTTAGAAAATCTTATTTCTTTGAACATAAAGAAATAAAGAAGCCATTGCAATTGATGGAAAGACTAGGCCGACTAAAGGAACAAAAATAGAGGGAAAGTTCAAATCTATCATAGAACGGGTACCTCGATTCCATATTTGTAACTATTCTATATTATAAATAGATCTTATGATAAGTCTATCCATTATAAAGAATATGAAGATATTTCATATGAAGTATATCATAATATTATGATATATATGATATAAGAAATACGTGCTACAACTACAAAGAAGTATACCTATTCTTCTTTCTACACGAATATGTATGAAAATCCACCTTTTCTTTATTTCTAATCTTTATTTAAGGGAAGGAACCCATGTAGCTGAAATAACTCACTCAAAACACCTTTTAAAGGATTACGTGGTACAATTGAGTCGAATAAGCCCTTATCGAATGAATACTCAGCCACTTGTATTCCATCGGGTACTGTCGTTTTCAATGTTTGTTCAATTACTCTTTTACCCGCAAATGCAATGTGGGCATTAGGTTCAGCAATAATGATATCTCCCAACATACCAAAACTTGCTGTAACTCCGCCAGTTGTAGGAGATGTAAGAATTGATACATAGAATAACTTTTTCTTGGATTGATAATCATATGAAGCAGACGATATTTTAGCCATTTGCATCAAGCTCAAACTCCCTTCTTGCATGCGTGCTCCTCCAGAAGCACACACCATAATGAGAGGTAGAGATCTCTTAGTAGCATATTCAATCAAACGGGTAATTTTCTCACCTACAACGGATCCCATACTACCTCCCATAAACTGAAAATCCATAATTCCAATTGCTATGGGAATACTATATAGTTGACCTAAGCCCGTTTGAACAGCTTCAGTTAAACCCGTTTTTTTTTGATAAAAAGAGACGTGATCTATATAGGATTCATCCTCTAAACTAGAGGATTCATCCTCTAAACTAGAGGGTTCATCCTGTAAATTAGAGGGTTCATCCTGTAAATTAGAGGGTTCATCCTGTAAATTAGAGGGTTCATCCTGTAAATTAGAGGGTTCATCCTCTAAACTAGAGGGTTCATCCTCTAAATTAGAGGGTTCATCCGCTAAATTAGAGGGTTCATCCTCTAAACTAAATTCAATGGGATCGATAGAGACCATATCTTCATCGATAGGCTCCCAAGTGCCAGGATCAATAAAAAATTCGATTCTATCTGAACTACTCATTTTCAAATGATATCCGCAGTATTCACAAATATTCATTTTGGACATAAAAAATTTTTTATAATTTAATCCATAACAATTCTCGCATTGAACCCATAAATCTTTGTATTTTGGAGTTCGATCGAAATCATTAGATCTTTCTGTTCTATTGAAAGAGTTACTATGAGTCTCCAACCTAGTAGTAACTCTTTCAATACTACTTAGACTCCCCGTACAAATGAAACCATAAATGTAACTGCTGATACCACTGTAATTAAGACTGATTTCAAAACGAAGATAACTATCAATGCAACTGGTAATGTGATTATTCCAATTCGATTGAGTATCATACATGGAATAATCATAGTAGTAATTGCTACTAGGATACCCCCAACTAGAAGACAAGATCTCTAGTTCACTCTTAGCATTGTCAATCTCAAAAATATTATTTTCAATATCAAAATAGACAGAATAACTGTCACCATTATTATTGATAACTAAAAAAGTATCATCATAGATCAAACTCCAAATATTCCTGCTATCCAATAAATAATTTATATACTGAATATTACTGAAACTAGAACTGCTACTATCACTACAACTCGGAATATTTTTCTGTGTATCATGTAGAATAGGTTCTTCACTTCCGTCAGTATGCCCGCTAGCATCAAGACTACCCATTGATTGACTTAGTCCACACCTATGTTCCAATTTCTTGTTAGACAACATCGAATTGAACCAACATTTTTCCATAGAGCCTTTCTGTCCCCTAATTGGTGAAATCCTAATACTAATAGATGAATAGTCATTCGATGAATCAAAAAATCATTTTACTTTTTTTTTTCTTTCTTTTGGGGAATTCGGTGAATAATTTCACTACAATTGTAAAACAATTGTAAATGTATAATATTGTATTATTTAGATACTATATTAAGTACTAAGTATTTCTTATATATCTTAATTATTTTCTAGTTTTCTTGAATATTATTGATATCGATATTGATTATGATCAAATCGTTTCCTAAAAAAATAGAAATAAAAGTTTCTCTTATGTCATGTAAAACTTTCAATTCGCATCAAAAAGATACATAGTTTTTTCTTCCTAGAAATGCAAAATAGATTCTCGTAGAATCTCGTGTCCTATAGACAAATAAAATAAGAAAATAAGTTTCTATTGCATGCAACAGGGAACGAAAAAGACAATATACAGGAGGGGTAGAGATGAAATCATTCTCTTGACTTTGATCTATTAAGGAATATCAAATGATCTACTAATTCCCAGGATCCATAATGAAGCCTATGGCTGCAACAATCAATCATAGAATTGATGAGTTGTTTAGTCTTTGATCTTATTCTTATCTTTTTATGTTTTTCTTTTGTATACACTTGTATATGGTAAGTATTAAGTATAGAATATATAGCCTATATAGTAAGGTCTGTACATATGAAATAGAGATAGATATATACACAAATTACACAAATATCCTCATAGGGTAGGATTACATTCATTCTTTATTCGACCCAATCTCTTTTTTTTTTTTTGGAAAGAGATTGGGCCAAGTTTCATTGCACTAAATTAGGAGTAGGAGAACAAACAGGAATTGCTGAATTATGCGCGTTTATTTTATCTATTTATCTAGCTTATCCACTGGGTCAAACTCAAATTTGATCGCTTTCCATACTTCACAAGCAGCAGCTAGCTCAGGGCTCCATTTGCTAGCTTCACGAATAATCTCATTACCTTCACGAGCAAGATCACGTCCCTCATTACGAGCTTGTACACATGCTTCTAAAGCCACCCGATTTGCTACTGCACCGGGTGCATTTCCCCAAGGATGTCCTAAAGTTCCTCCCCCGAATTGTAGTACGGAGTCATCCCCAAAGATTTCGGTTAAGGCAGGCATATGCCAAACATGGATACCCCCTGAAGCCACGGGCAGAACACCTGGCATAGAGACCCAGTCTTGAGTGAAAAAAATACCACGACTTCGATCTTTTTCAATAAAATCATCACGTAATAAATCAACAAAACCCAAAGTCATCTCACGTTCACCCTCCAGTTTACCTACTACTGTACCAGCATGAATATGATCTCCACCAGACATACGTAATGCTTTAGCTAGTACACGAAAATGCATACCATGATTTTTTTGCCTATCAATAACTGCATGCATTGCGCGATGGATGTGAAGAAGTAGGCCGTTGTCGCGGCAATAATGAGCCAAGCTAGTATTTGCGGTGAACCCCCCAGTTAAATAGTCATGCATGACTATAGGAACTCCCAATTCTCTGGCGAATACCGCTCTTTTTATCATTTCTTCACATGTACCCGCAGTTGCATTCAAGTAATGTCCTTTGATTTCACCCGTTTCGGCTTGCGCTTTATAAATTGCTTCGGCACAAAATACGAAACGATCTC